TGATTAATATATTATAATATTTAGTGCCGGGTTACTTCTCGTAAATTTTTAATAGGGACTTTCAGGTCAGTTGGCGGATGCAATAAATAAAGATTAGTGCACATATATATATATATATATATAATGTGGATGCCAATTTATATCTCAACTTGTTGGCCCATGCGTTCTTGAGTCCTCCTTGGTTTAGGGGTTTGACAAGGATAACAGGATTCGCCGAGCGTAGGGGGGTAGGGGGGTTTGTCGCGTAAAAACCAAAAAAGGGGGCACTATGTAAGGATAAGTTGAACAAGAGATGAATATGTTATGTACTTGACTTAAAAATATGTGGTTCTTAAATTATGTCTTACGATAATTAATATTTATTATAACATACAAGAAAAATGTCCAACCTTAGAATAACATTTGGGCTTGCACTCTGAGATGCCAAGTGAAATGAAAAAGGAAAAAAAATACGTTATGCATATAAGATAATGCTCGGCATGGTGGGTAACGAGACATATGTACTACACCATTAATCAGATGCCAGTATAATTATCCGAGGGTGGAATACTACAGTTATATGTTCCTGAAATAGGAACCAGATGCCAGTAATAATTCACAATGTGCAACCCCCACAGTTATTGTCCCTGATTCTATCATGCATGATATACCTTTATATAAATTAGTTGGGGTTTCTTACTACATTAATATGTTTTATGTAAATTTTAGTTGTTTATTTCAAGGAAAAATTTGAGGTCAAATTTTTAGGGATTAATATATTACCCAGTTTAAAATAATATTATTCTGAATCTTAATACTATGCTTATGCATACCTTAACATTTAGTACTTGCTTTGTGGTTAAAATAATAGGATGGTGATTATACATATATGCACTAATACATTAATGTAATATTATGCATATTATGTACTAGACCATAAGGGGTGGTTTAACCCCAGAAAATAGTTTAGTTTAGAATTCTGGCTTTGGGAGCCAGTGGTGAGAGTTAAAATCTCTCTTTTCTGGGCGCTAGGGAGGAATTTAACCTCCGATCTTCGGATTACAAGACCGATGCTTTTAGGCTAAGCTACTAGGGCAAGCTCATTCTAGTGCTTTATTTTCTAATCATCCTGCTAGTGGAATAAAGACGAGGAATAGTGCAAAGTATAATACAGATGCGATTTGTCCGATGATGATAAAGGGGTGTTCTACTGGCATTCCTCCGATTCACGTTAGGATAATTATGTCTGCAACCAGAGTTCAGAATAGGAATTGGGTAATTGGACGGAATGTTAGTCCCCGTTGCTTTGAGGTGTGTAGCAGCGGTACTACTATTAATACCAGAATAGAAAAGAGTAGTGCAAGGACACCTCCGAGTTTATTAGGGATCGATCGCAGGATGGCGTAGGCGAACAGAAAGTACCATTCCGGTTTAATATGTGGAGGGGTGACTAGGGGGTTAGCGGGGGTGAAGTTCTCTGGGTCTCCTAGCAGGTTGGGGGAGAATAACGCCAGTAATGTAAGAGCTAGGAGTATGACCACAAATCCAAGTAAGTCTTTGTACGTGAAGTATGGGTGAAAAGAGATTTTATCTGCGTCTGAGTTTAATCCAATTGGATTGTTTGATCCTGTTTCGTGAAGAAATAGGAGATGTAAGACGGTTGCGGCGGCAATGACAAATGGTAGCAGGAAGTGAAATGCAAAGAATCGTGTTAATGTAGCATTATCTACTGAGAATCCGCCTCAAATTCATTGAACTAGTATGTCACCTATGTATGGTACGGCGGATAGAAGATTTGTAATTACTGTGGCCCCCCAGAAAGATATTTGGCCTCATGGGAGAACGTAGCCAACAAAGGCCGTTATTATAACTAGCAATAGGAGAACTACGCCAATGTTTCAGGTTTCTTTATAGAGATAAGACCCATAGTATAGGCCTCGGGCAATGTGTATGTAGATACAGATAAAGAAGAATGATGCTCCGTTAGCGTGGATATTGCGGATTAGTCAGCCGTAATTCACGTCCCGGCAGATGTGGGTGACTGATGAGAATGCGGTGGAGATATCCGAGGTGTAATGCATGGCCAGGAATAGGCCGGTTAGGATTTGAGTAGCTAAGCATAATCCCAGAAGGGACCCAAAGTTTCATCACACTGAAATGTTGGATGGTGCTGGTAGGTCGACCAGTGCGTCGTTAGCAATTTTGATGAGGGGATGTGTTTTTCGTAGGCTTGCCATAATGGTTCTTGTAGTTGAATAACAACGGTGGTTCTTCAAGTCATTGGTCTCGGTTAAAGTCTGAGCAAGAATTATGACCTATTTCATGTTTCTGTTATTAATAGCTTTGGTTATGGGTTTAGTTGCTGTTGCTTCTAATCCCACGCCTTATTTTGCTGCACTTGGTTTAGTGGTCGCGGCTGGGGTTGGGTGTGGAGTTTTGGTTGGTCATGGGGGCTCTTTTCTATCATTGGTTCTTTTCTTAATCTATCTGGGGGGAATGCTTGTAGTTTTTGCTTACTCGGCAGCTTTAGCTGCTGAGCCCTTTCCGGAAGCTTGGGGCAGCCGGTCTGTGCTGGGCTATGTTTTAGTTTATCTATTAGGGGTTGGTCTAGCGGCGGGGGTGTTTTGAGGGGGCTGATATGAAGGTTCATGGGTGGTCGTAGATGGGTTAAAAGAATTTTCTGTCTTGCGTGGTGATATTAGCGGTGTAGCTGTAATGTACTCATCCGGTGGGGCTATGTTGGTTATTTGTGCTTGGGTGCTGCTTTTAACTTTACTAGTCGTGTTAGAGCTTACCCGTGGTTTAAGTCGTGGGACTCTTCGTGCAGTTTAAAGGAGGGCGGGGATAATGGCTAATACTAGAGTGAGGAGGAAGATGGTTAAGTATGTTTTGATTATTCCTCGTGAGATATCATTTGTGGCTTTTGCCATGGTCGTTTGTGTTAGTGCTAGGCCTTTTGGCCCAAGGGCTTCGAGCCATGTTTTGTCAAGCTGGGTGGCGGCTGACTGCCCTAGGGTAAGTTTGAGTTTCGGAAGGAGTCGGTGGGTAATAGCAGGGAAGAACCCCAGCATATTTGAGAAGTGGTGTGTAGGAATTATAGGGGTAATTTTCACTTGCTTGCTTGTTATGTTGGCTAGTTCTATGGCTACTAGTAGGCCCACAATTGTTACCAGGAGGGCTGCCATTTTTAGGGTAGTTGGTATTGTCATAATTGGTGTTTTTATTGGTGGAAAGTTTTGTGTGATGATAAGTCCCGCGACGATGCTTCCCCAGGCAAGCCGTTTGATGGAGTTAATTACTAGTGGGTTATTTTCATTAATTGGGGGTAGGGATAGGAATCGTGGGGTTCCCATAACCACAAAATACACCAGTCGGAAACTATATACCGCGGTGAATGACGTAGCGACTAGCGTTAGGGTCAGGGCTCAGGCGTTTAGGTAAGAGGTGTTTAGGGCTTCAATAATTGCGTCTTTTGAGAAAAATCCCGCCAGGAATGGGGTTCCCGTCAGGGCTAGGCTGCCGATTGTGAAGTAGGTTGAGGTGGCGGGTATGATATTAAATAGGCCCCCCATTTTTCGGATGTCCTGCTCGTCGTTTAGGCTGTGGATAATTGACCCCGAGCACAGGAATAGTATGGCCTTGAAAAAGGCGTGGGTGCAGATGTGGAGGAATGCTAGTTGTGGTTGGTTTAGCCCAATTGTAACCATCATTAGGCCTAATTGGCTTGATGTTGAGAAAGCTACAATTTTTTTGATATCATTTTGGGTTAGGGCGCAAGTGGCTGTAAATAGAGAGGTTAGTGCTCCAAGGCAAAGACAGGTTGTTAGGACTAGTTGGTTGTCTTCTATGAGGGGGTGAAGGCGAATTAGTAGGAAGATTCCTGCTACAACCATAGTGCTTGAGTGGAGTAGGGCGGATACTGGCGTAGGGCCCTCTATGGCGGACGGGAGTCAGGGGTGTAGGCCAAATTGGGCCGATTTTCCTGTTGCCGCCAAGGCAAGTCCCATTAGAGGGATTGTTATGTCGAAGTTTTTTGATAAAATAAAAATTTGTTGAATTTCCCAGGAGTTGAGGTTTATTGCGAGCCAGGCCATGGTTATAATTAGTCCAATATCCCCCACCCGGTTATAAATGACGGCCTGGAGGGCCGCCGTGTTGGCGTCTGCCCGCCCGTGTCATCACCCAATGAGTAAAAAGGACATGATTCCCACCCCTTCTCAGCCGATAAATAATTGAAATATATTATTAGCTGTAACTAAAATAATTATAGCTACTAGGAACGTAAGTAGGTATTTAAAGAACCGGTCAATGTTGGGGTCGGAGTGCATATACCATAGTGCAAATTCTAGAATTGATCAGGTAACGTATAGAGCAATAGGGACGAAGATTAGGGAGTAATGGTCGAATTTGAAGCTGATATTTACGTCAAATGTTTGGGTGTTTATTCATTGTCAATTTGTAATGATGCCTTCCGTTTTTAGGTTAAGGAAGATCATAAGTGGCAAAAGACTGACAAAGAATGCGGAGCTAACGGCAGTTTTGGTTGTTTCTGCCATGTTGGACCCTTGTTGATTAGGGTTTAGTGTGGTGAGTAGTGGATAAGCTAAGATGAGAAAGATCAGGAGGAGTGATGAGTGTATAATTAGTGTCATTTTAGCTTCCACTTGGATTTGCACCAAGAGTTTTTGGTTCCTAAGACCAACGGATGAACTGTTATCCTTTGAAAGCACAAGGAAGCCGTGGATTTTAACCTCGGGGCGTAAGGATTAGCAGTACTTACTATTTCAGTTCCTCCTTGGTGAGTAAGGGGGTTCTAGCCCCTATCTTTAGAATCACAATCTAATATCTTGATTAAACTATACTTACAATAGCACCATCCTCATATGAGTTCTGGCTTTGTTATTAGTAGGAGGACGGGAATTAGGTGCAAGGTCATTAGCAGGTGTTCTCGGGTGTAATATGGTTGAAGTCCTGTGATGTGATTTGGTGTTGGGCCTCGTTGTGATATAAGGAACATGTATAAGGAGTAGCTAGCTGTGATTAGTGTCCCTGATCCGGTAAGCAGGATTGTTCATGGGGATCAGTTAAATAATGTTGTGATGATTATGAGTTCCCCTATTAAGTTAGGTAGAGGTGGGAGTGCGAGGTTGGCTAGGTTGGCGATGAATCATCATACTGCGGCTAGTGGAAAGATCATTTGTAGTCCTCGGGCAAGGACTATTGTTCGGCTATGAGTTCGTTCGTATGCTGTATTGGCTAGGCAGAATAATGCTGAGGATACCAGTCCGTGGGCAATTATTAAAATGATTGCTCCTGAGAATCCTCATGGGGTTTGGATTAGGATTCCCCCTGCTACTAGTCCCATATGACTCACAGATGAGTAGGCAATTAGTGATTTTAGGTCTGTTTGTCGGAGGCAGATTGATCCGGTTATAATAATGCCTCAGAGGGCTAAGATGATGAATGGATAGGCTAGTTCTTTTGATAAGGGGTCCAGCATTACTATTATACGTATTATCCCATACCCACCAAGTTTTAGTAGAACCGCTGCTAGTACTATAGATCCTGCTACGGGGGCCTCTACGTGCGCTTTTGGTAGTCACAGATGAACGCCATATAATGGTATTTTAACTAAAAATGCGATCAGGCAGCCGGCCCATCAAATTATATGGCCTCAGGAGCTGAGTTGAAGGGGCTGTGAGTATTGGAGCACTAATATTGACAATGTCCCAGTAGACTGTTGAAGGAGAAGTAGGGCAACTAGAAGTGGGAGGGATCCCGCCAGCGTATAAAATAGGAAGTATGTTCCTGCATTAAGCCGCTCAGTTTGGTTTCCTCACCGGGTAATAATGATGAGGGTTGGAATAAGGGTGGCTTCGAACATAATATAGAATATAATGATCTCTGTGGCGCCGAATGCTATGATTAAGAAAGTTTGTAGTGAGGCAAGGAGTATAATATATGAGCGCTGTCGGCTAATAGGTTCAGGGTTGATGTGATTTTGGCTGGCCAGGATTATGAGCGGGAGTAACCAGCACGTTAATACCAGAAGGGGGGTTGACAGCGGGTCCGTGGCCAGAAATATGTTGGAAGAGGCTCACCCGGTCTCGGATGTTCATTTTAGTCATGTTAAACTGATGAGGGCGATCAAGAGGCTGTGTGCGGTTGTGGTCGTTCATAGCCATTTAGGGGAGGTAAGCCAAATTGTTGGGAATAACATAATTGTGGGGATTAATACTTTTAGCATTGTAGAAGATTAAGGTTTTGTAGACGGTCGGTGCCGTGGGTGCGGGCGGTGGCAACCAGTAGTGCCAGGCCGGTGCTTGCTTCACAAGCAGAAAAGGCTAGGAGCAGTATAGGGGCTGTTGAGAACCCCGTGGACTCGAACTGTAGTGCTCATAAGGCTAGTGCAATAAATAGGGATAATATTATTCCTTCTAAGCATAGGAGTGCGGAGAGTAGGTGGGTTCGGTGAAATGCTAGTCCTATTATACCTAAAATAAATGCTGAGCTAAAGCTGAAATGTACGGGTGTCATGAGGGGGTCGTGGAATTAAACCACGATTTTCTGAGCCGAAATCAGAGGTCTTATTTTGGACTAACCCCCTATTCTGCTCATTCTAAGCCACCTTGAGTTCATTCGTAAATTAATCCCAGGGTTAGTAAAATTAGGACTGTTGTGGCTCAGAAGAATGTTCCGGTAGGGTTGTGGAGTTGGTCTCCTCATGGTAGCGGGAGGAGGAGGGCAATTTCTAGGTCAAAGAGGAGAAATAGAATTGCTACCAGGAAGAAGCGTAGGGAGAATGGTAGGCGGGCGGATCCTAGTGGATCAAACCCGCATTCGTATGGTGATAATTTTTCTGCATCGGGGTTTATTTGTGGTAATCAAAAAGACACGATTGCTAAAATTAAGGATAGGGTTATTGTAATAATTAAGATGGTTATAATTAGATTCATTATCTTTCCTTGGGGTTTAACCAAGACTGTGTGATTGGAAGTCACTTGTACTAACTTTAATACTAGAGAGATTATGAGCCTCATCAATAGATAGATACGTAGAGGAATAGTCATACTACGTCGACGAAGTGTCAGTATCAGGCGGCGGCTTCAAAGCCAAAATGGTGTTCAGATGTAAAGTGGTATTGGATTTGACGCAGAAGACACACTGCTAAGAAGGTTGATCCAATAATGACATGTAGTCCATGGAATCCTGTGGCTACGAAGAATGTTGAGCCGTAGACTCCGTCTGCGATTGTGAAGGGTGCTTCATAGTATTCTATGGCTTGGAGTGCAGTAAAATAGAACCCTAGTAGAATAGTTAATGTTAAAGACTGAATGGCTTGCTTTCGTTCCCCCTCCATAATGCTGTGGTGAGCTCACGTTACTGTAACTCCTGATGCTAGTAGTACGGCCGTGTTGAGGAGTGGTACTTCAAAGGGGTCTAGTGGGATAATTCCTGTGGGGGGTCAGCATCCTCCCAGTTCTGGTGTTGGTGCTAAGCTTGAGTGGTAAAAGGCTCAAAAGAACCCGAGGAAAAAGAATACTTCGGAGGTGATAAATAGAATTATTCCGTATCGTAATCCCTTTTGTACTGGGGGTGTGTGGTGGCCTTGGAAGGTCCCCTCTCGGATAATATCACGTCATCACTGGTATATGGTGAGAAGTAAAAGGATTATTCCTAAAGTTATAAGTGTTGTTGAGTGGAAATGGAATCAGATTGCTAAACCGGATGTTATTAGTAGGGCGGCGATAGCTCCGGTCAGTGGTCATGGGCTTGGGTCAACTATATGATAGGCATGTGCTTGGTGGGCCATTAAACGTTTTCTTGTAAATAAAGGCTTAGAAGAAGCACAAATACATAGGCTTGGATTATTGCCACTGCAACCTCTAATAATGTAAGTAGAAAGAGTACGGCAGCAGTTAAAATTGCTACTGTTGGTATTATTGGTAGAAGAACAAATACGGCTGTGGCGATGAGTTGAATTAACAGATGACCTGCGGTTAGATTGGCTGTGAGTCGAACCCCCAGGGCCAGCGGTCGGATAAACAGGCTAATTGTTTCGATAATAATTAGTACAGGGATCAGTGGAATGGGCGTTCCCTCTGGTAGGAGGTGTCCTAAGGCGACTGTCGGTTGATTTCGTATCCCGATAATTACTGTAGCGAGTCATAATGGTACGGCAAATCCCATGTTGAGCGATAATTGCGTTGTAGGTGTAAAGGTATATGGGAGTAGGCCTAACATGTTAGTTGTAATTAAGAAGATTATTAATGAGGCTAGCAATAGTGCTCATTTATGTCCTTCTACATTCAGTGGCAGCATTAATTGGTTTGTGAATCGATTAATAAATCATCCTTGAATTGTAATAAGTCGGTTATTAATTCATCGAGATGAGGGGGTTGGGTAGAGTACTCAGGGGAGTGCAATTGCGATCGCAATTAGTGGGACTCCTAGATATGACGGGCTTGCAAATTGGTCGAAAAAGCTTACTATCATGGTCAGTCTCAGGACTCAGTTTTGTGTTTTTCAGCACTTACTGGAGTTGGTTCATTTGGTGAAATATGGTTCAAGATTTTAGTTGGAATAATAGTTAAGAAAATTAATCAGGAAAACACTAAAATTGCAAATCAGGGGCCGGGGGTTAATTGTGGCATTTCACTAGAGGTGGTTAGGAATCACCAATCTTTGGCTTAAAAGGCCAATGCTTTGTCCAATATTTAGCTTCCTAGCGAGGCGTCTTCTAGTATTAATGAAGATCAGTTTTCAAAGTGTTCTAGTGGGACTGCTTCAACTACGATAGGTATAAAGCTGTGGTTGGCCCCGCAGATTTCAGAGCACTGTCCATAAAATACTCCTGGGCGGGAGGCGATAAAAGCAGTTTGATTAAGTCGTCCTGGGACTGCGTCCATTTTTACACCCAGGGATGGAACAGTTCAGGAGTGTAGTACGTCTTCAGCGGATACTAAAACACGAATTGGGGATTCTATTGGGACAACTATTCGGTGATCTGTTTCTAGAAGTCGGAATTGTCCTGGGGTAAGGTCTTGGGTTGGTACTATATAAGAGTCAAAGCCCAGGTTTTCATAATCTGTGTATTCGTAGCTTCAGTATCATTGATGTCCTATCGCTTTAATTGTCAGGTGGGGGTCATTAATTTCGTCTATAAGATAGAGAATGCGCAGGGAGGGTAAGGCAATTAGTACTAAAATAACAGCTGGTAGAATAGTTCATACAATTTCGATTTCTTGAGAGTCTAAAATATATTTATTAGTAAGCTTGGTAGATACCATTGCAATAATAATATATAATACTAAGGTGCTAATTAGGAATACAATTATTAATGCATGGTCGTGGAAGTGAAGAAGTTCTTCTATAACGGGTGATGCCGCGTCTTGGAATCCTAGTTGTGTTGGATGTGCCATTAAGTTTTGGGCCTAAGACATGCAGGGATTTAACCTACAATTTCACCTTGACAAGGTGATGTAATTTACATTTTACTAATGTCTTTAGAAGAAAGTGACAGAGTGGTTATGTGGCTGGCTTGAAACCAGCATATGGGGGTTCAATTCCTCCCTTTCTCGTTAATTTGATTGAATTTGGACAAATGCTGGTTCCTCGTATGTGTGATAGGGAGGAGGGCAGCCGTGAAGTCATTCTACATTTGTTATTGTTAGTTCTACAGATAATACTTCTCGTTTAGCGGCGAAGGCTTCTCATAAGATAAATAGGAACATAATAACCGCCACTAAAGAAATTAGTGATCCGATGGATGACACTGTATTTCATAGGGCATAGGCATCTGGGTAATCAGAGTACCGTCGTGGCATGCCCGCTAATCCTAGGAAATGTTGTGGGAAGAACGTAAGATTAACTCCAATAAACATAACTCCGAAGTGAATTTTTGTTCAGGTGCTGTGAAGGGTGTACCCGGTTAGTAGGGGGAATCAGTGCACAAAGGCTGCTATAATGGCAAATACAGCACCCATTGACAGCACGTAGTGGAAGTGTGCAACTACGTAGTAAGTGTCATGAAGGACAATGTCAAGTGATGAATTAGATAGGACGATTCCTGTGAGCCCCCCTACTGTAAATAGGAAAATAAACCCGAGGGCCCATAGTATGGGTGTTTCTCATTTGATTGATCCCCCGTGGAGTGTGGCTAGTCAGCTAAATACTTTTACACCTGTTGGGATTGCGATAATTATTGTTGCAGATGTAAAGTATGCACGAGTGTCTACGTCCATCCCGACAGTAAACATGTGATGAGCTCACACAATAAATCCTAGAAGGCCAATGGCCATTATAGCTCAGACTATTCCTATATACCCGAATGGTTCTTTTTTACCTGAATAGTAGGCCACAACATGAGAAATAATTCCAAACCCTGGAAGGATAAGAATATAAACTTCGGGGTGCCCAAAGAATCAGAATAAGTGTTGGTAAAGGATTGGGTCTCCTCCTCCTGCCGGGTCAAAGAATGTGGTGTTGAGGTTTCGATCTGTTAAGAGTATTGTAATCCCAGCAGCTAAGACAGGTAATGAGAGGAGAAGTAGTACGGCGGTTACAAGGACGGATCATACGAATAGGGGTGTTTGGTATTGGGAAATGGCTGGAGGTTTCATATTAATAGTTGTGGTGATGAAATTGATTGCCCCCAGAATTGATGAAATTCCTGCTAAATGGAGGGAGAAAATTGTTAGGTCTACTGATGCTCCTGCGTGAGCTAGATTTCCTGCAAGGGGTGGGTATACTGTTCATCCTGTTCCGGCCCCGGCTTCAACACCAGAAGAAGCCAGTAGCAGTAGGAATGATGGGGGCAGTAGTCAAAAGCTTATGTTATTTATTCGTGGGAATGCTATGTCAGGGGCTCCAATTATTAGTGGTACAAGTCAGTTTCCAAACCCCCCAATAAGAATGGGCATTACTATAAAGAAAATTATTACGAAGGCGTGAGCAGTAACGATTACATTGTAAATTTGGTCATCACCTAGAAGCGACCCGGGTTGGCTTAGTTCAGCCCGAATGAGGAGGCTTAAGGCGGTTCCTACTATTCCGGCCCAGGCACCAAATACAAGATAAAGGGTACCAATGTCTTTGTGGTTAGTAGAGAAGAATCAGCGCGTGATTGCCACAGGTAGGGTGGCCGAGTGCTTAGGCGGCGGGTTGTAGCCCCGAAGACGGAGGTTTAAGTCCTCTTCCTATCAGCCCCGTGGTGAAGAACACATTGGATTGCAAATCCGAAGACGCAGACTAATACTCTGCCGGGGCTTTTCCCGCCTCACTGAGGCAGGCGGCGGGAAAAGTAGATGGATGCTCGCTGGCTTGAGCGCTTAGCTGTTAACTAAGAATTTGTAGGATCGAGGCCTTCCCATCTAGTAAGGTCTTAGCTTAATTAAAGCGTCTGATTTGCAATCAGGAGATGTAAGTTAATCCCTTGTAGGCCTTAACCAGGGACTAGAAGATTTTCACTTCTACTTAGAGCTTTGAAGGCTTTTGGTCTAATATTATCCTAAGTCCCTAGGCGGTTATTATCAGGATGACTGGGGTAATCGGTAGTAATCCCAGGGCAGACACGATAAATAAAGCCAGGGGCAGGGAGACTTGGGTTGTCTGGGTCCGTCAAGGGGTAATTGAGCTGATTGTGTTGGGGGAGACGGTTAGTGTTATTGCGTAACATAGTCGTAGGTAGAAGTACAGGCTAATTAGTGCGGTCAGGGCTATAGTTGTGGCGATGATGGGGAGGTCCTGTTTTGCTAACTCTTGTAGAATTATTCACTTTGGCATAAATCCTGTAAGTGGTGGAAGGCCTCCCAGCGAGAGTAGAACTAGGGCAGTTGTCGATGCCAGTACAGGGCTTTTTGACCAGGTTGTTGCGAGCGTGCTAATTTTGGTCGTTAGCGATATCTTCAGGGTCAGGAATGCTGCGGAGGTCATAATAATATATGTTCCTAGTGCAATTAGGGTGAGTTGGGGGGCGTATTGGATTACAATAATTATTCATCCTATGTGGGCGATTGAAGAATAGGCTAGGACTTTTCGCAGCTGGGTTTGGTTCAACCCCCCTCATCCGCCCACTAGTGTGGATGCGGCTCCTAATAGTGTCAGTAGTAATGGGTCAATGGTTTGCGCTGTTTGGACAATCAGTGCGAATGGGGCAAGTTTTTGCCAGGTGGATAGGATCAGGCCCGTAAGCAGATCTAATCCTTGTAGAACTTCTGGTATTCAGAAATGTACTGGTGCAAGTCCGATTTTAAGTGCTAGGGCGGTTACGAATATTGTACTGGCAATAGGGTTCGATAGGTCGTTGATGCTTCATTCTCCTGTTGTTCAGGCATTTGTTGTGCTCGCAAATAGGATTATTGCTGCCGCAGTGGCTTGGGTTAAGAAGTATTTTGTAGTTGCTTCTACTGCACGGGGGTGATGATGTTGCGCTATTAGGGGGGTGATTGCTAGTGTATTAATTTCCAAGCCTATTCAAGCCAGAAGTCAATGGGAGCTAGCAAAGGTTAGGGTGGTTCCTAGTCCTAGGCTGGATAATAGGATTGCAAGTACGTATGGATTCATTGGCGGAGGAGGGATTTTAACCGTCATGTTCGGGGTATGGGCCCGAAAGCTTCATTAGCTGACCCCGCCCGTAGAAAGTGGTGTAAAGGAAGCACCAAGAGTTTTGATCTCTTGAGTATGGGTTCAATTCCCTTCTTTCTAGGAACTGAGGGGATTTTAACCCCTGTAAATCACTCTATCAAAGTGGTCCTTGGGTGCTCAGGCACAGTTCCTCGGTTACAGTTGTGGGGGAAGCCCCGCCAGTGCGATTGGCAGGGCGGTGTGTCATAGCACGAAGGCGAGTGTAAGGGGGAGGAAGTTTTTCCAGACTAGGTGTATTAGTTGGTCATATCGGAACCGTGGGTACGAGGCCCGTACTCATAGGAACACGACGGATAGGAGTGCGGCTTTGGTCATGAGGTTAATTGTTGCAAGTTCAGGGATACTAGGGATATGTGAGGCTCCCAGGAATAGTACGGCTGAGAGGGTATTTATTAGAAGGATATTAGCGTATTCGGCCAGGAAAAATAGCGCGAAGGGCCCCCCTGCATATTCTACATTAAAACCAGATACTAGTTCTGACTCTCCTTCTGTGAGATCAAATGGCGCTCGGTTTGTTTCGGCTAGTGTTGAGATATATCACATTGCAGCTAAGGGCCAGGCGGGTACAAGTAATCAAATGCTTTCTTGGGTAATATTAAATGTCTGTAGGGTATATCCCCCTGAAAAAATAATTACGGAGAGGAGAATTAGTCCTAGGCTGACTTCATAGGAGATTGTTTGGGCCACGGCCCGAAGGGCCCCAATTAATGCATATTTTGAATTAGATGCTCAGCCCGATCCAAGGATCGAGTATACCGCAAGGCTTGACAGGGCCAGGATGAACAAGACTCCTAAGTTAAGATCAGTCACTGGGTGGGGCATGGGAATTGGTGCCCACAGGGTCATGGCTAGGGTTAGTGCAAGTATTGGGGCGGCTAGAAATAAAAATGGGGACGATGTGGATGGGCGAACGGGCTCTTTAATAAACAGTTTTACACCGTCGGCGATGGGTTGTAGCAGTCCATAGGGTCCTACCACATTTGGTCCTTTTCGTAGTTGTATATATCCTAACACTTTTCGTTCAATTAGTGTTAGAAAGGCCACCGCTAGGAGTACTGGAATAATGTAGGCCAGGGGGTTGATTAGATGTGTAATTAGGATGTTTAGCATAACTGGGAAGAGGATTTGAACCTCTGGTTAAAAGGGCTTAGGCCTTTCGCAATTTACCATGCTCTGCCACCCCAGTATGTCCTTATTTTGGCCGGCTGGGATTTTGGCTCTCCCTTTACCTTATTTATTTGTTTTCATAAATTAGGGGTGGGGCGTACTTTAAGCATGGGCCCCTCTTTTCCGATCCTTTCGTACTAGGAAAAGTAGCGTTACAGATAGAAACTGACCTGGATTGCTCCGGTCTGAACTCAGATCACGTAGGACTTTAATCGTTGAACAAACGAACCCTTAATAGCGGCTGCACCATTAGGATGTCCTGATCCAACATCGAGGTCGTAAACCCCCTCGTCGATATGGACTCTGGGAGAGGATTGCGCTGTTATCCCTAGGGTAACTTGGTTCGTTGATCGGCTTTGTTGCCGGATCATATTTGGTCAGATGTTCTGCGGCTTAGAGATGTTTCTCTTGGCTTTAGGAAGTTTTCCCAGTCCACTTGGAGGCTTTTCTTTCCTCCGTGGTCGCCCCAACCGAAGGTAAAATATCATATTCCACAAGGTTTTTGCTTTTTATTAAGTTGCTTGACGTGGTTGAGTTTTGTACCTTAAGCTCCAAAGGGTCTTCTCGTCTTGTATTATTATACCCGCTTCTGCACGGGTAGATCAATTTCACTGACTTGAAAGGGGAGACAGTTAAGCCCTCGTTTAGCCATTCATACAGGTCTCTATTTAAAAGACAAGTGATTGCGCTACCTTTGCACGGTCAAAATACCGCGGCCGTTGAACTTGTGGTCACTGGGCAGGCTGGACCTCCTATACTTGGTTATGTTGCAGGAGGCGATGTTTTTGGTAAACAGGCGAGGCTTGCGTTTGCCGAGTTCCTTCCTTTTCTTTTAGTCTTTCCTTTAATGGCACTCCAGTGTGGGGGTAACGATTGTTTAGTTGTGTGGTTTTCTTGGCTTCTTTGTAGTTCACATTGCTCTCTTGGGTTGAGTTCGTTAATTGCCAATGGTGGGTCCGATTTGGCTTACACTTGTGCTTGGAGAAGGGCAGGCCTTCTTGTTACTCATTTTAGCATAGTCTCTTCCATGTTGGCATGGATTGGCCTAATAGTACTTAGGGGAATAAGATTTTTTATCAGGATAATAAACTTCTCTCTGTCTGAGCTTTAACGCTTTCTGTTTAGGTGGCTGCTTTTAGGCCCACTAGAACAGTATGTTTTATGTATTATGATCTTTATCCTCCTGTAAAGGTTGTGTCCTTTGTTAAAGGGGCTGTACCCCCTTCAACTAACTCTCGTATATTTCTCTTAGTCTTATTTATATTTTGATCGGAGGAGTGCGAGGCTGAACTTCTATTCATTTCTTAGGCAACCAGCTATCACCAGGTTCGGTAGGTCTGTCACTTCTACCCGGAGTTCTTCCCACTCTTTTGCCACAGAGACGGGTTGGCCCTTAATAGGCTGTCTCGGGGTAGCTCACTTGGTTTCGGGGTTTCAAACTAAAGGTCTCTTTGCTTGGGTGTACTGGCTAAATCATGATGCAAAAGGTACAAGATTTAATCTTTGCTTTTTTATGCTTATATGGGTTGTTTCATTTCTCTTTCAGCTTTCCCTTGCGGTACTATTTCTATTGCTTTGGTTGGACCTTTTCCGTCTCCCGTACTCAGGTAAAAGAATGGTTTAGTTTTTGGTGTTGGGCTTATTTTATTTTATTTACATTGTCTAGTTATTGGGTGGTCAAGCTAGCTGTTTGGCTCAGGGTGATCCAGTTTGCATGGATGTCTTCTCGGTGTAAGTGAGATGCTTGACTGACTCAGCCACGCCCTGGGTTTGATCCAAGTGCACCTTCCGGTACACTTACCGTGTTACGACTTGCCTCCCCTTGTCAGTGCTAACATATTAGGTATTTTCGATGCGTTTAGACAGGGGAGAGTGACGGGCGGTGTGTACGCGTCTCAGAGCCGGGTTCAAAGGGACACTCTATTTCCCTTTTACTATTAAATCCTCCTTCAAGCACTGTTTCATGGTGCATGTTCGTAATATTCTATAAATAGAAAATGTAGCCCATTTCTTCCCACTTCATACGCTACACCTCGACCTGACGTTCTGGGCTGTGCCCATCTTGCTTACTTTTATACCCTTCACAGGGTAAGCTGACGACGGCGGTATATAGGCTGGGGTGACTAGAAGTGGTGAGGTTGAACGGGGGTTATCGGTTCTAGAACAGGCTCCTCTAAGGGGGTCTGAGACACCGTCAGGTCCTTTGGGTTTTAAGCTGATGCTCGTAGTACCCTGGCGGACATCTGATTGTAGTTGGATGTCTGAGTTTACGGCTGAGCATAGTGGGGTATCTAATCCCAGTTTGTTTCTCAGCTTTCGTGGGGTCAGGTGTGTTTATTAAAGCTACTTTCGTATATAGGGCCTCGGACACCTAGAAGCGTATGACGGCCAAGGGGCCATTTGGCTTTAAATCTTATTTATCCTTAACCACCCTTTACGCCGTTATAATATCAACTAGGGCCTCTCGTCTAACCGCGGTGGCTGGCACGAGTTTTACCGGCCCTCTTAACACTAACTGAGTCAAGTTTTCACTCATGGCTTAATGTTTATCACTGCTGAATTCCCTTGGGGGTGTGGCTTGGCTAGGCGTCTTGGGCTAATGTTTGTGCCTGATGCCCGCTCCTCGTCCCCGGGGAGGGGGATTGAGGGCATATTCACTGGGCTGCGGAGACTTGCATGTGTAAGTTGGGTTAGAGCTGATAATAAGGTCGGGACCATGCCTTTGTGCATGCGGAGTTTCTTAGGACTCATCTTAGCATCTTCAGTGCTATGCTTTATATTAAGCTACGCTAGC